ATGAAAAATCACCCCTTCCACCTAGTAGAAAACAGACCTTGACCTTTAACCGCATCCATGGGAATTATAACTACAACCTCAGGGACAGTGATGTGATTCCATAATAGTCAATTACTATTAATAAACTTGGGAACCTTAATTATTATCTTAACTATAATTCAATGGTGACGTGACGTAGTGCGGGAGTCCACCTTTCAGGGACTTCATACTAAAAAAGTTATTAGGAGAATAAAATGGGGGATAACTCTTTTCATCGCATCAGAAGTGTTATTTTTTTCATCATTTTTCTGAGCATTCTTCCACAGAAGACTTTCACCAGCAATTGAAGTAGGAATACAATGACCCCCATTAGGAATTAAGTCATTTAACCCCCTTAGAATTCCTTTATTAAATACTCTAATTTTACTATCATCAGGAATTTCCATTACATGAGCTCATAATGCAATAATCAATAATAATTTTTCACAAACTAAACAAAGACTAATTATTACAATTTTAATAGGAATTTACTTCACTATGCTTCAAGGAATTGAATATCTTGAAGCACCATTTTCTATGGCAGATTCAGTCTATGGCTCTTCGTTCTTTATGAGAACTGGATTCCACGGAATTCATGTAATTATCGGAACTATTTTCATTATTGTTTCCACTATGCGTGCCATTAAACTTCACATGTCTATAAAACATCATGTGGGATTTGAAGCATCCGCATGATATTGACACTTTGTAGATGTAGTTTGATTATTCTTATACACATCCGTATACTGATGAGGTGGTTAGTGAAAAAATTTTTTATAATCTTTACAACCGTTCAATTAGTATAAATAAAGTATATTAAGCTTCCAACTTAAAGGCTAAGAAAATTAATTGAATAATAAACTTAATGGCTTATAGACTGATCTTAATCATATTGTTAGTATTTATCTTATTAGGGCTTATTTCCTCTATTAGAAAAAAATCTCTAATTGATAACCAAAGGGCTACTCCATTTGAGTGTGGATTTAACCCAGTTTCCTACACTCGACTACCATTTTCAATACACTTTTTCCTTATTGCAGTTCTATTTTTAGTATTTGATATTGAAATCATTATGGTTTTACCTATAATCTTAACCGTGAAAACCGCACTAATAAAAACATGAATTATTACAACATCAATATTTATCACAATTCTGTTATTAGGGTTATTCCACGAATGAAATAATGGAATAATTAAATGAACAGAATAGGTAGTTGGGATTATATTTAAATATAATATCTGAATTGCAATCAGAAGGTACCTGAAGGGTTAATCTTTAACATAGAAGTAAAACTTACACTTAGCTTCGACCTAAACTTTAGGACTAATAAAAATCCTCGTGTTTTAATTGAAGCCAAAGGGGAGAGGCGCCTTAATGTTAATAAGAAGAATGATTTTAGTCCAATTAAAGGGGGATCAGTATAATGCTAGCCGCTAACTAAGTATTAAAGCGGTTAAATTCCGTTTTCCCCTTTTTTATATAGTTTAATAAAACATTTTATTTTCATTAAAAAAATGACTTACCCCCTAGTCTATAAATATTTACAAACATGAAATTTCCCTATCAACTTCACTGATATGCTCTATATATAAGCTATATAAACAAATAAGAAAGAACAACCAAATAATTAACATTAAGCAAAACCCCTTCAAGGAACCAAAAAACATGAGCTGCATTAAATTAGAAACCCTGCCTAAATAAAATGAGAGCCCAGCCCCACCGTAATACTCCCCTCAGTACATTGTATTGAGTAGGTTTAGCCCATACATATAACTAACTTTTAATAACCCGTAAGAATATCTATACATAAATCATATGGACCCATTTAAGAAATAATATTTATTAGGTATTAAATAAGAAATGAAATTTAACTCGTACCCTAAATAGATCCCTAGTGAAACTATAAGTAAACTTAAGACTTTAATGGAAAAGGGTAAAACTAAAAACCCTAGATCCAAATTAGTTAGCCACATAAACATACAACCAAAACTTAGAGAGAAAACTGATAATATAATAAGACTGTACTTTATATGATAAATCATTCCTCCTAAACCTCTATAAATAAATCTATTGTAATTATAACCAACCAATAGTGTATAATAAATCAGTCGAATTCTATACAGAGACGTTATGCCTAACCCTAAGTAAAAAAAGATTAAATAAAATATATTTAACCCATTAAATACCCCTACCTCAATGATGAAATCCTTTGAATAAAACCCTCTAAGAAAGGGAACCCCACATAATGACATGTTAGCAATATTAAAGCATCTACACGTAAGTGGGAGACTAACACAAATAGAACCTATAACGCGAATATCCTGTCTCCCCCCTATTAAATGAATAATAACCCCCGAACATAAAAACAATAATGACTTAAATATGGCATGTGAGAGTAAATGAAATAAAGATAAATCAACTAACCCTATAAATAAGCATCTCATCATTAAACCTAACTGGCTTAATGTTGATAGGGCAATAATCTTTTTTAAGTCAAATTCATAATTTGCACAAAAAGAAGATATAGTTATGGTCATAATCCCAACAAACATAAAAAAATAGTTTATAAAAATCAAATAACTGTAAAAACGAATTAGTAAGTACACCCCTGCCGTAACTAGAGTTGATGAGTGTACTAAAGCGGATACGGGTGTTGGGGCAGCTATTGCTGCTGGAAGTCATCTAGAGAATGGAATTTGGGCTCTTTTAGTAAAAGATGAAATCATAATTAAGTAAAAAATATAATTTCCGTAATATTCTAAATAAAACATAAAATTTCAACTTCCATAACCAAATAGCCAACTAATAGAAACTAATAAACCAATATCACCTAAGCGATTAATTAAACAAGTAATTATGCCGGCTAAGTAACTTTTTAAAGATCTATAATAAATAACAAGGCAGTAAGAAACTAAACCTAAGCCGTCCCACCCTAATATAATTCTCACAAGTCTAGGGCTTATAATTATTAGCAATATTCTAGTTACAAATATTAAAACTAATATTAAAAACCGAATTGAACTATAGTCATATGTACCTATATAAACCCCTCTATACAAAACCACTATAGACGAGATAAAAAAAACCACAAAACAAAACCCTATGGAAATTCAATCAACAAAAATAAAATATCTTACTGACAATGAATTTAAAGACATTAAAATTCATTCAATTATTAATCTATAATCTAGTAACATGAAATTTAAACATAAACCTAAAAAAAATATAGACATCAAAAATAAAAGTAAGGATCAAACATAATATAAATTTAATACTAACAAAATCTAAGGTCAAGTAAACTTCTCAGGAATCACAAACCTGCATTTTGTATATAAACTACTTAAATCCCTCTATAATAAATTTATTATAAAAACAGGAATAAAAATTAATGGTATTAGATGAATAGCTACACACAAATACTCCATGACAGTGATTCTAGAAAATCTATACATGCTATGGTAAACTCCATGAAATCTGTAACTATATAAATAATAGCTGAAGCAAGCACATAAAAATGAAATTAAACCAAATAAATATAAAGAATAAGATCAAAAAGATATAATTCTAATTAAAATCATAAATTCTCTAATGAAGTTGAGGCTGGGGGGACATCTCATATTAAACGCACACAATAAAAACCAAACTAGGGACCCTCTAGGAATGTAAGTTATTAAACCCTTATTTAAATAAAATCTTCGTCTCAACGTCCGGCTATATAACATGTTAGCTATATAAAATAAGCCTGAAGAGCAAAATCCGTGACCAAGTATCAATAAATAGGAACCCGCCAACCCTCAAAATCTCATAGTCACTAACCCTATAATAACCATCCCTATATGAGAAACTGAGGAGTAAGCAATTAAGCATTTTATGTCACCTTGAACTAAACAAATTAACCCCACTAAAAAGGACCCAACAATAGAGAATGTAAACCACATATATGAATATTCAATAAACAAATACTCATAAATTGTTATAACACGAATTAAACCATACCCGCCAATCTTAAGCATCACCCCAGCTAAAATCATTGAACCTCTTACAGGTGCTTGAACATGAGCCTTAGGGAGTCAGTAGTGTACTAAGTATATGGGAAACTTCACTATAAAAACTAATACTAAAATTAAATGAATTAAGAATAATTTAGAATCTAAGATTAAGTAGTCAAAAAATAATGAACTAAATATTGAATTTATAAATAAGATTAACATTAATAAAGGTAGTGACGCAAAAGCCGTATAAAAAAATAAATATATACCTGACATTAAACGCTCGGGTTGATAGCCTCAGCCTAAAACTAAAACCATTAGTGGGACTAAAACAAATTCAAAAGAAATATATATGTATAAAAAATTCATACACGAGAAATTAATTAACAAAGAAATTGTTAACAAAAAATTTAAGAAACTGAATACCTTAATACTGTAGCAACCAATTATAGAAATAAATATTAAAGAGCCAATTATAAATGACAAACAAATCAAATAGTAGGAATAAATATCTAAACCTAAATTATATGAAATAAACCCAAAAAACTCCAAGCAATTAATTATATAGATTATTATTAATAAAATAAGTAAGTAAGACAACTGCATTACTAATATAGAAGAAGTTATACACAACGGGGTCATTAAAATTACATACAAAAAAACCCTTATCATATTCTCAGAGATAAAATAAAGTCATTTCCATGACAACGAATCAATCTAACTAATACACTCAAACCTAAAACACCCTCACAAACAAAAAAAACCATTATAATAATGAGTATGTAAAAACTGCTAGTATAAATATAATAATAACTATATATCATTAATAAAGATAAAACAACATACTCCAATCTTAATAAACAAAGAAAAATATGTTTACGAACCAGGAGAAGAGAAAAAATAGATATAATATACATATATATAAACAAAATTTTAATAAGTTTTAGTAATTTAAATAAAAATATTAGTCTTGTAAGCTAAAATTAGGAATTCCTTTAAAACTTCAACATAATAGAGATTTCCCTATACCTTTAATACCCAAAATTAATATTCTAAATAAACTACTAGTTGATATAAAAATCTTGCTTATAAAATTTATAATTATAATTTCATCATGCACTATAATTCTTAAAACCCCTATATCCATAGGGATTATACTTCTAATCTTAACTTCAACCTCAACCATTTTGATAGCGCAAATTTTAACAACAGCGTGAATCCCTATAATCATATTTTTAATATTTGTAGGAGGATTACTTATTCTATTTATATACATAAGAAGAATTGCCTCTAATGAAAAATTTTCAACAAATATCTGATTAATAATTATTCCTATTTTTATTATACTAACACCTGTAGAAGGTTTAATAATTGAAACTCTAATAGAAGAAACTTTATCATCAACTATACTGATTGATAGAATTTCAATAACTAAAATCTATAACAAAAAAACTTTTATTATTACTATTTTCATATTTATATATCTACTCATATCAATAATCGTAGTAACTAAAATTATTAAAATCTTTAAGGGGCCCTTACGGTCTAAATAAATCCCCAATGAATAAGCCTTTACGAAAAAGAGATAAAATACTATCAATCATTAATAATGCAATTATTGATTTACCAGCCCCAGTTAACTTGTCAGCCTGATGAAACTTTGGGTCCATTTTAGGAATATGCTTAATGATTCAATTAATCACGGGGATTTTACTGTCAATACACTATAATGCAAATATTCAAGAAGCATTTATCAGCGTAAGACATATTATACGAGATGTAAACTACGGTTGGCTGATACGAAATATCCACTCCAATGGTGCATCAGTATTTTTCATTTGTTTATACTTACATGTCGGACGCGGGATTTACTATGGATCTTACCATTTAAATAAAACATGAAACATGGGAATTATTATTCTCCTATCAACTATGGCAACAGCTTTCTTAGGTTATGTATTACCTTGGGGGCAAATATCCTTTTGAGGTGCCACAGTAATCACTAATTTACTTTCAGCCTTTCCTTACATTGGGACAATGTTAGTAAATTGAATCTGAGGGGGATTTAGCGTTGACAATGCAACTTTGTCGCGATTCTTTAGATTACACTTTATACTTCCCTTTATTATTGCAATAATAACTATAATTCACTTGTTTTTCCTCCATTTAACAGGTTCTAGCAACCCAATAGGAATTAACTCTGAACTAGATAAAATCCCATTCCATCCATTTTTTTCTATTAAAGATCTAATAGGATTTTCAATTACAATCACCACCTTGTTAATGTTGACACTATCAGAACCTTATATACTATCTGACCCAGATAACTTTACCCCAGCTAACCCTATAGTAACACCAGTACATATCCAACCTGAGTGGTACTTCTTATTTGCATATGCAATCCTCCGATCAATTCCTAATAAGCTAGGGGGGGTGTTAGCATTATTTCTATCAATTCTAATTTTAGCAATTCTTCCATTTTCAATAAAATCTAAATTCAAGGGAATTCAATTTTATACAATTAATCAAATCTCATTCTGAATATTCATTACCACAGTATTCTTATTAACGTGAATTGGGGCTCGACCAGTAGAAGCACCGTTTACAGATTCAGGAATAATACTAACAATCATATACTTTTCGTATTTTATCTATGACCCAATAATTAGCAAACTGTGAGAGAAATTGATTGGGTAAAGAAAGTTATTTAGCTTATATAAAAGCTTATATTTTGAAAATATAGGAAAGAGAAATTTATTAACTTTACAAAAAAAAATGATAAAAACACAGAATCTTTAATAAAATAAATAATAAAATATAATTTAAAGTAACAGGCAAATAACACTTCCATGCTAAATATATAAGCTTATCATAACGATAACGGGGGAGCGTCCCCCGAACTCATAAAAATAAGAAACATAAAATAATTAACTTAAAATAAAACCCTAAACTATTAAAATTACAACCTAAAAAAATAACACATCTAATTAAACAAATAAAAATGATTCTTGAATACTCTGAAATAAATAACAAAGCGAAACCCCCTGAACCATACTCAACATTAAACCCGGAGACTAATTCACTCTCACCCTCAGAAAAATCAAAGGGGGTTCGATTTCTCTCAGCTATGCAACAAGAAAGCCAACATATAAATAAAGGTAAAGAAATCATTATAAATCAAATAGAAAATTGACCGTAAAAAAAACTAACAAAATTATATCTATCAACCAATAAGAAATAACATAATAAAATAAGGGAGAGGCTAACTTCATAGGAGATAGCTTGTGACACTCTACGAATACAACCTAATATAGAGTAAACTCTATTAGAAGATCAACCACAAACTATAAGACCATACACACTTAAGCTAGAACAACATAAAAAAAATATTACACCTAAATTAAATTCTAATCTGTTAATATATATGGGAAATAATACCCACATAAATAAAGACTGAAAAAGACTAAAAAAGGGGCAAACTATATAAATTAAATAATTAGAATTCATAGGATAAACTTGTTCCTTCATAAACAACTTAATACCATCTCTAAAAGGTTGTAAAATACCTGAATAGCCAACCTTGTTAGGACCCCTTCGCAATTGAATATAACCTAAAACCCTCCGCTCTAACAGAGTAAAAAACCCGACAGAAACTAAAACGAAAATCAATAAAAACAAATAAATTAAAAAAAAATCAATTAATGAATGTATATACAAATATACTTAACCAAATTCTAAATTTAATGCACTAATCTGCCAAATCATTTGTTAAAAAAAATATTCACCTGCATAAGTAAATTTTACTGGTCCTTTCGTACTAAGTAAACAAATATTTTATCAGATAGAAACCAACCTGGCTCACGCCGGTTTGAACTCAAATCATGTAAGAATTTAAAAGTCGAACAGACTTATTTATAAGAAGGCTGCTTCTTAAAATTTTCTTAATTCAACATCGAGGTCGCAAAATACAATATAGATATGAACTCCCCATTGATATTACGCTGTTATCCCTGAGGTAACTTAATCTTATTTTCCATATTTACAGGATCTAAAATAACATAAAAAAATGATTTTTAAAACTAAAGTTAATTATTTAGCCACCACCCCAGCAAAATATAAGGTACATATTAAAAATATTTAAATAAAACTTGATAATATAAAATTATATAAAGTTCTACAGGGTCTTATCGTCCCAATAAGTCACTAAAGCATTTTAACTTTAAATTTAAATTTTAACATTTAAAGAAATAAAATATAATTCTCATACATCCATTCATACAAGCTTCCAATTAAAAAACTAATTACTATGCTACCTTTGCACAGTCAAAATACTGCAGCCATTTAGAAATTCAAACCATAGGGCAGAAGATACTTTTTATAAAAACAAAAAGAAATGTTTTTGATAAACAGTTGGAAATAATATTTGTCGAATTCATTAACCTCAATTAATTTATTATACTAATTAAATCATTATTAAACAAGAATAAAAATTAAACTAAAAAATTAAGTACAAAAATATACACAAAAAAATAATAATTAACTTAACTAATTTAATACAAACTTAATACAAAATTTAAAAGTAAAAAAATAAAAATTAATCTAAGTAATAATTCATATTTACTGAGATTATCCCCAATAAATTAACACTTAATATTAATTAAAACCTAATGATAACATAAGTCAAAAGTGTAAAATTAAATTTAATTTCCCTAATAACCAGATAAATAGAAAACGGCTAACATTTAATTACTAATAAAGTATTACAAAATTTTTTGACACAAATATATAATACAAAACTTGATCATTCAAATTCGGGACAATAAAATGATTAAATTAATTAATTTACCCTGATACAAAAGGTACTATTTATATTATAATTCCTCAAGTAGTTATATAAAGCCTTTACAGTTTGAACTTAGTTATAATTTCTAATATACTAATAAAAAAAAAATTATGAAATATAAAATTAAAAAAATTAAATAATTTTATTTTAAACAAAATCAAACTAAACAAAATTGTTTTCTTATTAATGTAACTAAAAAGCTTTATAAATAAGCTATAGTCTGTTTCATTAAACAATTTAACATTTATTCTAACCTCACCTTCCGGTAAGGTTACTTTGTTACGACTTATCCCAACTTAATTGGGAGTGACGGGCGATATGTACATAAAACAGAGCAATATTCAGTAAAACAAATTAATTTAAAACTTACTATTAAATCCTGATTCAAACTTACTCGTAAAGAGTAAAAATCCTAACACTTAAAACAAAAGTAATCCATATAAACCTTAAAAAAACTGCACCTTGACCTAATATAAAATTAAAATTAATTAAAGAAAGTTTACTTAAATAACACTCCCCAATATAGCGGTATACAAATAAAATTAAAAGGTATAAACTATTGTGGAATATCAATTAATATACAGATTCCTCTAAATAGATATCTTACCGCCAAATTCTTTGAGCTTAAAAGGTCTTAGCTAATACCATTCTAAAGAAATTTTACATTAAAAATAATAGGGTATCTAATCCTAGTTTATTAATAGGAATATCTTAATTAAATTTTAAATTAGACCTTATAACAAATTATAAATTCCACCTAAATAATTTTATATTTAAACCTACATAAAAAAATTAAATTTAATAAACAATAAAATTAACTTAAGTAAATTGTGTAACCGCGAATGCTGGCACAAATATTAATCTACTTTAATAATTCAATTTCTAATTCAAAACTTTTTTTAAATTTAATTTTTACTACTGGAACAACAAAATAAATTTAATAGCTTAACCATATAGATCAATGAATTAGATAATCAAAAAGCTAGAATCAAACTTTTATCCACATATTTAAGAATAACACAGGCCAAACTATTACTAGGTCCCATAAGACATTAACCAACCGAAATGTAAGTTAAATCTGTAAAACTATTGATTTACTCTATTAATATTGGGGTATTAATAGAAAAAACAATGTTAATACTACTTTAGCTATAAAATATTGGGGTATTAAATAGAAAAGATAATAATGTTAAACAGAAAATAACTATAAAATTAAGATTTATCGATAATATCCACATATTTAAGAATAACACAGGCCAAACTATTACTAGGTCCCATAAGACATTAACCAACCGAAATGTAAGTTAAATCTGTAAAACTATTGATTTCTATTGTAAATATTAATTTATTAATAAAATTATATATTAAATATTTAATATACAATAAATACTCTAATAAAATTTAATATAAATATATAAATTCCTTCTTTCTTTTCTAAATCTTTAGAAAGAAGGAATTTAATAAACTTATTTCATTATTAATATTATTTAAAACTATATTAAATATATTATTACTATTAAAATATTTATTATACATTATTTTTAATATCATATATTTTTATTTTTAGATTTATTCTTTAATATTTAATAAATAATTTATATTTAATTAAATATCTTATTGATATTATATATTAAATATATTATTACTATTAAAATATTTATTATATATATATTAAATATATTATTACTATTAAAATATTTATTATACATTATTTTTAATATCATATATTTTTATTTTTAGATTTATTCTTTAATATTTAATAAATAATTTATATTTAATTAAATATCTTATTGATATTATATATTAAATATATTATTACTATTAAAATATTTATTATACTATATTATATATTAAATATATTATCAATATTAAAATATTTATTATATATTTAAAACTTTTATAAAAAAAAATTAAATTTTGAGCTGTTATAGGAAATTTATCGTTTTTAAAAAACTATTAGTGAATTTGCACTCAAATTTAAGCATTAAGTTAAGCCTTGTTACTTTTTTTTCAATAAAATGAATTTAAGTAAATAAAAAAGAAAAACGATGAAATGCCTGAAAAAGGATTATTTTGATAGAATAAAACATGTATTAGTGTATACTTTCATTGTTGCTAAATTAAGAATTAAACTTAACCATTGAAAATCAAAATCTCCTATGCCTCTTACATCTTTTAGCAAAATTATTATCAAAAAGATAAGCTAAGTAAGCTATTAGGTTCATACCCTAAACATAGAATTAATACTCTTCTTTTTAATAAATTTCAATTCAACTAAAATTTTGTTAGCAAACACTATAATAATTGGGGTTATTATAGTAAATTGTTCAAACAATTGAATTTCCATATGAATGGGTTTAGAGTTAGTGCTTATGTCATTTATTCCCATAATACAAAATGAAAACTTACTAAGATCAGAAGCAATAATTAAATATTTTATTGTACAAAGAATTGCTTCTACCATATTTCTATTCAGAATTACAATTATACTAGTTGGGGATAGTATAATAACGGGGTTAAATGAAATTATCATAACAACATCTATGTTAATTAAGTTGGGCTCAGCACCTTTTCATAGTTGGGTAATTATAGTTGTTGAACCTTTAGGGATTTTCCCTCTAACAACCATGTTAACAATCATAAAACTACCACCGATGATTGTTATACATCATGTCTCTACAAAATTTCTAACAATTCCTATTTTGTTAGGAATAATTATCAGCTCTGTAGCTTGTCTTAATCAGACATCTATTCGAAAAACGTTAGGTTATTCGTCCATTTACAATATAAGATTGATAATAATTATTTTACCGAGATTCATTGAAACAGTACTATTCTTATCTATTTACACACTAATGATAATTTTGTTAGCAAAAAGAATTAGAACTATAAAAATCAACTATATTAACCAAATAATTTCTAATAATTTTAATAATTGAATTAGAATAACATTATGACTTAATATATTGTCTATAGCAGGATTTCCCCCTTTAATGGGATTCTTTATGAAATTAATAGTAATACAGAAAGCGATTAATGAAAATCAGACTTTAATACTGTTTATCTTAATTGTAACGTCTATGTTAGTGTTATTGTTTTATATGCGAATAACATTCACATCAATAATAACATTCAATTCATTCAAAAAGTGAATATTCCTAACAAACCCCTTAAATCAATTCTTATTTGTCTTAAATATTTTAACAACACCAATCCTATGCTCAAGAATAATTAACTTATAAGTAAGACTTTAAGTTAATTTTTAAAACTTGTAGCCTTCAAAGTTATAAATATCTGACTGACTGGGTAAGTCTTAGAGGATATTTACATTTTTAAATTTGCAATTTAAAGTTTTTTATTAAACTATAAGACTTTTTTATATTAAGAGAGCTTTAACTTTAATACTCATAAGTAAATTTACAGTTTACCACTTTTATCAGACATCTTAATACGTTTTCCCACTGAGGATGAAAAAGTGATTATATTCTACAAATCACAAAGATATTGGAACAATATATTTTATATTTGGTATCTGATCTGGAATAGTAGGAATAATACTAAGAATAATTATTCGAATTGAATTAGCTCAACCAGGATCTTTCATCAACAATGATCAAGCCTATAATGTTATTGTCACTTCACATGCATTCATCATAATTTTCTTCATAGTAATGCCAATTATAATTGGTGGATTTGGAAACTGACTATTACCCCTTATAATTGGAGCCCCGGACATAGCATTTCCCCGCTTAAACAATATAAGATTTTGACTTTTACCACCCTCACTCTCAATATTAATATCAAGTTCAATAGTAGAAATGGGGGTCGGGACAGGCTGAACGGTATACCCGCCCTTATCTAGAAACATTGCTCACGCCGGTCCAAGAGTGGATATATCCATTTTCTCTTTACACTTAGCTGGAATTTCCTCTATCCTAGGGGCTGTTAACTTTATCACAACAGTGATGAACATGCGACCGGCTGGAATGACTATAGACCGAACGCCTTTATTCGTTTGATCAGTTGTAATCACGGCAGTGCTTTTACTACTATCCCTACCAGTATTGGCGGGTGCAATCACAATACTTCTCACTGATCGAAATATTAATACAACATTCTTTGACCCCGCCGGTGGTGGTGACCCAATCCTCTATCAACACTTATTTTGGTTTTTTGGGCACCCAGAAGTTTATATTCTAATTTTACCAGGATTCGGCTTAATTTCTCACATCATCACGCAAGAGAGAGGTAAGACAGAATCATTTGGTTATATTGGAATAGTATACGCTATATTGTCAATTGGAATTTTAGGTTTTGTTGTGTGAGCTCACCATATGTTTACAGTTGGAATAGACGTTGACACGCGAGCTTACTTCACATCAGCCACTATAATTATCGCTGTTCCTACTGGAATTAAAATTTTTAGATGACTAGCTACAATGCACGGCAGATCCTCTAAAATATCAATCTCAATGCTTTGATCTACGGGGTTCGTATTCTTATTTACTATTGGTGGATTAACTGGTATCATTTTATCCAACTCATCTATCGACGTTATCCTACACGACACATATTATGTTGTGGCCCATTTCCACTATGTACTGTCCATAGGAGCAGTATTCGCAATTATAGCTGGTTTTATTCAATGATACCCACTATTTACAGGATTAACAATGAACCCAAAGTGATTGAAAATCCAATTCATATGCATATTCATAGGAGTTAATACTACATTTTTTCCTCAACATTTTTTAGGGTTAAGAGGTCTCCCTCGCCGTTATTCAGATTACCCAGACACTTACACAAATTGAAACGTAGTTTCATCAATCGGCAGAATAATTTCATTGATTAGAATCATAATCTTAATCTTTGTCTTATGGGAAAGATTATTAGCTAAACGGGTTACAATATTAACTTTTTATAGAAATTCAGCTATTGAGTGATTACAATTGACACCTCCTCAAGAACACTCTTATTCAGAACTGCCTTTAATATCTTACAACTATTAATCAGTGTGGCAGAATAGTGCAATGGACTTAAAATTCGTATATAAATAATTTTATTTCTCTGACAATTGCACTATGAAATATAATCAGATTCCAAGACCCTGCAACCCCTATTATAGAACAGTTAATTATTTTTCACGATCATACTTTAATAATCCTGATTATAATCACAACTGGTGTATTGTATATAATTTCCTCACTGTTCACCAATAAACTAATTAACCGAAACATACTAGAAAGTCAAATAATTGAACTCGTATGAACAATTCTACCGGCAGCCATACTAATCACCATTGCACTCCCATCTTTAAAAATCTTGTACTTATTAGAAGAAATTAATAAGCCAATAATTTCCATAAAAGCAATCGGACACCAATGATACTGAAGTTATGAATTTTCAGACTTTAAGAACATTGAGTTTGATTCATATATAAAAAACACTAAAAGATTAAATGATAACGAATATCGACTTTTAGAAGTTGATAATCGAATTGTATTACCATTTAATACAAAAACACGGATTCTAGTCACCTCATTAGACGTTATCCACTCTTGGACAGTCCCAGCTTTGGGGATTAAAGTTGATGGTACCCCTGGGCGAATCAATCAAGGAAGAATTATAATATCCCGACCCGGTGTATACTATGGGCAATGTAGAGAAATTTGTGGTGCCAACCATAGATTTATACCAATTATAATTGAATCTGTTAATATAAAATCATTTATAACATGAATTAAAAACTTCTCTTCATTAAGTCACTTAAATGCGAGTATTGGTCTCTTAAACCAAGTTATAGTAACAAGCGAATACTCTTAATGGGAGTATCTAGTTTAATCTTCCGCAAAACACTAGATTGTCAAACTAGAGATACTTTTAATAATAAGTGATCCTCTATACCGCAAATAGCTCCTATGTGATGAACTTCAATTTTACTGACAAGATGTATAACAATGTTACTAATAGTAATAATTAACTATTTCTTATCAGTTAGGAAAATTAACTTAAATATTAATAAGAACTCAAGTAAACTTAAGTGAACATGATATTAAATTTATTCTCGGTATTTGACCCCTCAACAGGATTATTCTCATTAAATTGATTCAGAATAATCATATTTACATTTTTACCTATCCCATTCTGGAATACACCTAGAAAATTAACATCTATTATATTAAATATATACACAAAAATTATAAAAGAAATCATTATACACATCAAAGTAAGAAGACCTTCTATTTTACTTGTAAGAATATTTTCCTATATGCTAACAATTAACGTAATAGGACTTATACCCTATGTCTTCACAGCATCAGCACACCTATCAATGTCATTGGCAGTTGCACTAACAATATGAATTTCTCTAATAATATATGGGTGGTTAAACTCTACAAATAGAATATTTATTCACCTAGTCCCCATGGGTACTCCGGCACCACTTATACCTTTCATAGTAATTATTGAATCTATTAGAAATATTATCCGTCCCGGATCTCTAGCAGTTCGGCTAACAGCTAACATAATTGCAGGTCATCTATTAATATCTTTACTAGGTAATAACTTAATCTCAAACTTTCCTCTTATATTAATAATAATGTGATTATTTATAGGACTAATAGTATTTGAATTAGCTGTTGCGTTTATTCAATCATATGTTTTCATAACCCTTTCGACATTATACTCTAGAGAAATTTAA